AATTTTTAAAAAACTGTTCATACTATGAGGATAGTATAATGGTAGCCAGCCAAGTATGCCCCCATCGTCTAGTGGTTTAGGACATCTCTCTTTCAAGGAGGCAGCGGGGATTCGAATTCCCCTGGGGGTAGGGTACTACGAAAGAAAGTTGATCATGGATTATCAATAACCAACCCTAGAATTCATTCTTCCTGGGTCGATGCCCGAGCGGTTAATGGGGACGGACTGTAAATTCGTTGGCAATATGTCTACGCTGGTTCAAATCCAGCTCGGCCCAATAAAAGGAAAAAAGTCCAATTTTATGATATATCCATCCCTATCGCTTTTTTATTTGCTTTATTTATTTGTATTTGTTCTCATAAATTCTGCCCTTGCTAATGATCTAGATGTATATCAGGATGATAAAGTGTATGAAGTTTCATTCAAATTAAAAGAGTAAAGAAAAAAAGACTATTTTCATTGAAAAATGGATTATCGATCGATTTTTTTGATTTGACAATAATGAAAGAAAGGATTCCTAGTAACTAGGAATCCGTGACACTCTCACTAAAGTGCATATCTGTGTGGATATATCAGTGTGGATATCAATATATCCACTCGCGACTCCATTTATTTGTTACAACATGGCCGTTCTTTCTATTCTAAATCTAAATAAAAAAGCAAATGGCTTGAATTATTATCTATTAAGAATATAATTAATATGTGTATGCTGCACACTTTTTTTTATTTACCTGGGATTGTAGTTCAACTGGTCAGAGCACCGCCCTGTCAAGGCGGAAGCTGCGGGTTCGAGCCCCGTCAGTCCCGACCCTGACGGATCTAAAAAAAAATACATCAATTCGTCCATTTGTATTCCCAACAATCTTTTTTTCGCATTTCTGATCAAAACAAAAAATATGGGAATTTCCAGTACCTCAACCCGTACCTATTGATGACAGAGAATGTTATGTGAATTTCTAACATTATTGGTAGCACTCAACATATTCAGGATTCAAAAAGATACTGTGCTGGGTCCCTTTTTTCGATTGCCCCGGTCCGTCCATTAATAAAATAGAGTGTCATATGTTTGGTATTTTGATCGGGAGCACGTAGACGTATAAATGGAATTTTTTTTCTCTTTTTTGCTTGGTTTTTTGTTTTTTTGTAAACATTGGAAGCGGAAAAGCAGTCAGATGATACTTCATTAGATGGTTGTACAAGGAAGGAGGCAATGGGTTATTGAAAAGAAAGAGCGGAAAAGAATAACAATATCAATAAAGGAAACGAATTCTTTTGTTTGGACCAGGAATCACAAATTTTTTATTTTGTGTGGATAAAAGATTTTCCTATGTTATACTATTCAATTCTCGACGGTGAATCGATTTGATAGCTTAGATATTGTTATTCATGATATTGATCCGATTTGATGTCATTGAAATGTAATTCATCGCATTGAATTTAATTGAATTTACAAATGATTTTCATCTCTATGGGATTAAATCCCGAGGTATTTCGAAGTAAAAAAAAAAGGAAATTATGGAAGTAAATATTCTAGCATTTATTGCTACTGCGCTGTTCATTCTAGTTCCTACTGCTTTTTTACTTATAATATATGTAAAAACAGTCAGCCAAGGCGATTAATTTGAATAAAACTTGACTTCTTATCATTAGTATAGTATGGTAGAAAGATTCAGATATTTCTTTCTATCATACTATACTATTCTAACTTCTAGGAATGTATAAAGTTGTATTGTAATGTATAAAGATCAAAACTTAATATAGATCAATTTCTAATATCTATCTTTATAGATGTCGATATCAATTAAATATATGTGATGGCCATTCTATCTCAATTTTCTTTCTTTGTTTTATTTTAGTTGTCTTGATTTCAATCTGAAAAAATTGCAAGATTTTCCCTTATCTTGCGTTTTTTTAATTCCCGGATTTCTTATTAGTTTCTCTATGAATCTCGGTATCCATGAAAAAAGAAGCAAATCCATGAAGGAAAGAAAAATGGAATATATATTACTAATAATAAAAAAAAGAACTACTCCATTTGAACATGCAAGGGGAAAATCAAATGAAAACAAAAAAAGAAAAAAAAAGGGGTGGGATTTCCCTGCCCCTCATTGCCCATATATAACTCTGGTAAGGGGCGATTCATCGAAATAGAAAATTGAGAAAGAATTTTTTATTTCTTTTTTTTTTTAATTGTCTACCATCCATATCCCTTTAGATTCTCGGAATACGAAGATGGGAATTATTGAAATATTTGTTTGATTGAAATATTATTCATCTCTATTAGTCATAGAATACCTTACTACATTAGAATGAAAAAATTTCGAAATCTAAAAATGAAGACTAATCAAAATGAATTCAATTATTTAATTGATACGGTGAATTTAAAATAAAAGGCTTTGCAAAACCATTTAGAAAAAAAAAAAATTGATACAGTTTGATTCCTCAATCCAATTATAAAATGAGTAATACGCCTAGAGTCCACTTCTTCCCCATACTACGAGTGAAAGGGAAAATGTAAAGACTACCATTAAAGCAGCCCAAGCAAGACTTACTATATCCATGTGAATTATGTCCCCTATCTCTATAAATATGAAACGAATAGAATCTGAAGGAATTTTTCCATTATTGTTAACTAATAATATAATAGTGAAATTATTGGCACAGAGTCAAAAAAAAAAAAAGATTTCGACACAAAACTGTTGATGAAAGACTGCAATAAATTCACTTAGAACAAGTGCTTTTAGATGATTTCTAGTTTAATCGGGAAAGATTAAACACAAGCAAAAAAAATATACAGTGGCATTTTTGGGGGGAGTATCAAGAGAATGTTGTTTACATGTAACAATAAAATAAGAAGACTTATTCTCTTTCGTTTGTTGCCCCTCATTAAATCAAATAAAAGACAATTATCCATCCAATATAATATTGATTTATTAAACTCAGAAACTCTCATGAGCCCATATACAAAGTATCGCCCCGCGCTTCCACAAAGAAAGATGCCTCCCCGGCGGCTATCTAATCTAATTCAAGAATTAGCCAGTAGATACTACATTAGTCGTGTAGGGACTATCATATCAAGATTTACGAATTCCCTGCTACTAACTCATTTTTTTCTTGAATTCTAGACGTAAGGGAAGGCTTTCCAGTACTTTAGAAAAGAAAGCGGAACTCCAGGAGGTTTAGAATAAAAAAAAAAATTTCAAGAGTCCTTTTATTACACTTGCTTTAACTGGGAAAATGGGGCGAGTTATATAAAAAAAATGGAACGATTGATTTCTACTGATTTCGAGTTTTTTGTTGATCAGGCGACACCCGGATTTGAACTGGGGTAAAGGGATTTGCAGTCCCCCGCCTTACCGCTCGGCCATGCCGCCAAAATGATACAAAAAAGATGAAAATATTCCCTCTTTTTTTTTTCTATTGAAAAAAAGCAAATGTGAATTCTCAGTTACAAAAGTTACAAAAGTAGAAATTCAGGACAAATTAGAACCATTAACTATATGATTTGAATTTGACTGTAAATTGATGAATGATTTTTGGATTTGAATCCCCACTCCCCACTTGTTTTTCTTTACTGCTATAAGAAAAGAAAAAGGAATACATACCCAATCCGCATTGATATTTTTTTGAATACCAATGCGGATTATAACAGCAATTTTGAGTATATGTAAACCCCAAAACATAAATTGTTACACAGACAGCTATAGTTATAGTATAGTTATTTAATGTATAGTTATTTAATGGGGATTTTCTCTGGATAGGATTTTTTTCTCATAGGGAATTTCCCAAGAAATTCTCGTCTTTCATTTTTTCATTGAATTGAATAGTGAATAGATTGAAGAGAAAATCAAAATAGAATTTTGGATAGAGCAGCCCCAATAAAATAAGGCTTCTTTCTATATAATAGAATGTAAATAAACGGAATAAAGACATATCGTATATATGGACAGCATAGCTATATCTGCACATGCTTAGTAAAGACAAGCCGCCCTCTTTTCTTACGAACTTCAATCATATTTGAAATATTCTACTAAAAAAAACTAGGTCAAAATATCTCTGTTCTATGCTAATTCTTTTTTGAACAAAGGAATCCATGAAAAAATGAAGTGCTAGGAAACTCAACTCTATATTCTTTTTTGATTATTCTATCTTTATCTCAATGAATAGGGCAAATCATGAATCCGTTTGATTTTTCTGGTATCTAATCAAAATAAAATTGGAATACGTAATATCATAATAATGGTCAAAATGGAATTCTTTTGTTTGATATTTTATACAAAATTTCATAAGTCTAAAATAAAAGTCTAAGTGGCATTTATCAACTCCTTTCCATTTGTATCTGTTTGTTATAAATTTTAATTCCAATTTGAGTAAAATCTTTAGTTCCTTTGCTCATATGCATTTCATTTTTCATACATTCAATACATATATGATGTTGGGTTAAATTTCATGCGATTCAGTAAACAGAATACAAATTCAATTCCAGCATTGCTAGATCGATTCATATGATTCGATGAAGAATGAAAAAAGAATGGAATTCTTTTGATAAATGGGAAATTCAAAATGCTCTGGGATGAAACTGGGGGAATGTCTACAATACCTGGGTTGAATCAGATCCAATTTGAAGGATTTTGTAAGTTCATTGATCAGGGCTTAACAGAAGAACTTTATAAGTTTCCAAAAATTGAAGATACAGATCAAGAAATTGAATTTCAAATCTTTGTGGAAACATATCAATTAGTGGAGCCATTGATAAAAGAAAGAAATGCTGTATACGAATCACTAACATATTTTTCTGAATTATATGTATCCGCGGGATTAATTTGGAAACCCAGTAAAGATATGCAAGAACAAACAATTTTTATTGGAAACATTCCTTTAATGAACTCTCTGGGAACTTCTATAGTAAATGGACTATACAGAATTGTGATCAATCAAATATTGCAAAGCCCCGGTATCTATTACCGATCTGAATTGGATCATAACGGAATTTCGGTCTA